GGGGAGGAATATTTATTCCTAGTTTTTTACTTGGGAGTATTTTTTCAGATCTAGGGAGATGTCTGTCTAAGGAAGGCGAATCTTTAAAGTAAGGGGGTACGTTCTTACTGGGGTGGATTATGTTAAGTTAGTTTTGGATTGCATTAAGTTTGCATTGCCGTAGCATTTGTATTCTTGTTTTTGGGGTTTGGCAAGAATTTTAGAGTAGTGTTTTGGCGCAGATTTAATGGGGGGTAAGGGGGGTTTGCGGATTAAGGTTTACTATTATTTTGGCGTGGTGCGTATGCGTATGCGTATGCGTATGCGTATGCGTATGCGTATGCGTATGCGTATGCGTATGCGTATGCGTATGCGTATGCGTATGCGTATGCGCGTGTGGAGTATGTCCTGTAACCATTAAGATCTAATCCGAGAGCATCATTGTCCTGTGGATAAAGTTATTATCCCCATAAAGCATGTTGAGTTAGCTTTGGTATGTCCTGAGTCATTGGCATAAATAATCCTGCTACCTCATTATGAGGGTGGAGAAGGTACATTAAAAGGTCCGGCTGGGTTTTTAGTCTCGCGTCAGGGCCGCGATGGCCAATGCTGAGTCGAAGCATCCCCAAAAAATAAAAATACCAAGGGCATGACACCACAGTTATGCCGCGGCATGGGCTGATTAGTCATGATTCCATCGAGATGTCTTATTTAAGAGGAACGAATGAGCGAGGTTAAGTTTATGTGCCTGAAGTAAGAACCAGATGCCGTTTACGACCCATTATAGAAACCCCCACATTCTATGGGCCCGGGGCGAGAAGAGGGTTACCTGTCTGTCGGGTTGCTGGTTTCACGGAGGTAGGTAGATCATGGGACACACGTTGGGTGCTGGATAGTCATGTTGACTGAGTGTTGTTATAGTTGGATTTCCATTGTATGTTGTATGTACGATTACACATAGTATGGGTACTAGCATTACTATTATATGTACTTGCTTGATATTCATGTTCTAGAACATTTAATGCATGATTATACATTTTATGTATTACTTACATTAATGGTAAATCGTACATAGTTGGTGGTTATGGTTTAAGTAATTGTTAGTGTGATTATAAGTTTATGCACGCGCAGCGCAACTGTCTGTTTGCGTGTAATTTGAGTGTTAGGTTTTAACGGTTTAGTGCATGAGTTTTAAGATTTCCTTAGATGAGTACGTTTAGCTTGTTATGTGACTATTTCAAGAGGTAGTTTATTTAGAATTTCAGCTTTGGGTGCTGATGGTGGGGCTTGAGCTCTTCTCTTGAGTCTTTGGGAGAGTATACTATCTCCTTCCTTGGTTTACAAGACCAATATAATGAATATACTACAGAGACTCTTCATTTCATTAGATGATTTTCTATGAGGCCTGTGAGTGGTATTAGGATTGTAATGATAGAGAAATATAGGATTGATGCTAGTTGACCAATGATTACGTATGGTTGTTCTACAGGTTGTCCTCCGATTCATGTTAGAGTTAGAAGAACTGCTGTTAGAAGTCAGAATAGGCATTGGCTGAGGGGGCGGAAGGTTATGCTGCGTTGTTTGGAGGTGTGGAGGAGGGGAATAATAAATAGGATTAGGATTGAGAGGACTAGAGCTAGTACACCTCCTAATTTGTTTGGGATTGATCGTAGGATTGCGTATGCGAATAGGAAGTATCACTCTGGTTTGATATGAGGAGGTGTGTTTAGGGGGTTAGCTGGTGTATAGTTGTCGGGGTCCCCTAGTAGGTCGGGGGAGAATAGGACTAGTGTTAGGAGAGTTGCTATTATTACTAGTAATCCTAGGATGTCTTTAATTGTATAGTAAGGGTGGAAAGGGATTATGTCTGTGTTAGATGGGATTCCTGTGGGGTTATTTGACCCTGTTTCGTGGAGAAATAGTAGGTGTACTATAACTATGGCTGAGATGACAAAGGGGAGTAGGAAATGGAATGCGAAGAATCGGGTTAGAGTAGCCTTGTCAACTGAGAAACCACCTCAGATTCATTCTACTAGGGTCGTTCCAATGTAGGGGATTGCGGATAGTAGGTTCGTGATTACGGTTGCTCCTCAGAAGGATATTTGCCCTCATGGTAATACGTATCCTATGAAGGCGGTTGCCATGACAGCGAATAGCAGGATAATTCCAACGTTTCATGTTTCTTTATATATGTAGGATCCGTAGTAGAGGCCTCGTCCGACGTGGAGGTACAGGCAGATAAAGAATATTGAGGCTCCGTTTGCATGTAGGTATCGTAATACTCAACCGTAGTTTACGTCTCGGCAGATGTGGGTTACAGAGTTGAAGGCTGTTGCGGTATCTGATGTGTAGTGTATTGCTAGGAATAGTCCTGTTAGGATTTGTAGTGCTAAGCAGATCCCTAGGAGGGATCCAAAGTTTCATCATGATGAGATGTTTGAGGGGGCAGGTAGGTCGATAAATGAACTGTTAATAATTTTTGCTAGAGGGTGGGATTTTCGAATGTTGGTCATTAGTTTGTTCTTGTAGTTGAAATACAACGGTGATTTTTCGTGTCACTAGTCGTGGATGTGATCCATGTAAGAATAATGATTTATGTTGTATTTATTATAAGCATTATTTTTGTGATTGGTTTTGTAGGATTCTCTTCAAAGCCGTCTCCTGTTTATGGTGGGATTGGTTTGGTTGTGAGTGGAGCGGTTGGTTGCGGGATTGTTGTTAGTTATGGTGGGTCGTTTTTGGGTCTTATAGTGTTTTTAATTTATTTGGGGGGAATATTAGTGGTTTTTGGCTATACGACGGCTATAGCTATGGAGCAGTATCCTGAAACATGGGCGTCTAATTTGGTGGTGCTAGGGTCTTTTGTTGTTGGCTTGATTATGGAGTTTATGTTGGTTCTATATGTGCTAATTGGTGAGAATGTGGGGGTGGTTGTTGAGTTTAATAATATTGGGGATTGAGCGGTTTATGATATGGGAGATTTTGATATGTTTAGTAAAGAGTCTGTAGGGGTGGCTGCGTTGTATAGTTATGGGAGCTGATTGGTAGTTGTGACTGGGTGGTCTTTGCTCATAGGGGTAGTTATTATTTTAGAAATCACTCGTGGAAATTAGGATCATTAGGGTTGTAATGATTGTAATGAGAAAGGAAGAGAAGTATAGTTTAATTAATCCTTTTTGGTCGGAGATTGTGATTGAGGCGTTTTGTTGGATTTTGGAGGTTAATTTGGGAAGTGCGTTTTCTAGTCAGATTAGGTCTAGTAACATTGTGGCTGATTTTTGGCTTGTGATTAGGCTTATTATAGGGCTTAGGCGATGGATGGTAGGTGGGAAAAAGCCTAATATTGTTGAGAATTTAAATATGGTAGAGGGGTGCTTGTATTTTATGTTCTGGGTTAGGTTGTTGAGCTCTAGGGCGATGGTAAACCCTGCTAAAGTAACTAGCAGGGCTGTTGTTTTTATATATGGGGGTATAGTTATGTGAGGTACTGTCGTGGGTGTGATGTTATTTGAGATGAGGAATCCGGCAAAGATGCTTCCGATTAGTAGGCGTGTAATGGGGTTAATCAGTGCGGGGTTGTTTTCGTTGATTAGGACTAGAGGGAGGAATCGTGGTTTTCCTAGTAGTGCAAAGAAGATGATGCGAGTGCTGTAAACTGCTGTTAGGGAGGTGGCGATTAGTGTGGTTAGCAGAGCTCAGGCGTTTATGTATGATGTATTGGCTGTTTCAATGATTAGGTCTTTTGAATAGAAGCCTGTTAAGAAAGGCATTCCTGTTAGTGCGAGGCTTCCTACAATTAAAGCGGTTGTAGTAAATGGAAGGGAGTTAAAGAGTCCTCCTATTTTTCGAATGTCTTGCTCGTCATTAAGGCTATGGATGATGGATCCGGAGCAGAGAAATAATATAGCCTTGAAGAAGGCGTGTGTGCAGATATGAAGGAATGCCAGGTGGGGTTGGTTAATGCCAATTGTTACTATTATTAGACCTAGTTGGCTTGAAGTGGAGAAGGCTACAATTTTTTTGATGTCGTTTTGGGTTAGAGCACAGATGGCTGTGAATAGGGTGGTAATAGCTCCTAGGCATAGGGCTATTGATTGGATGAGTTTATTATTTTCGATTAAGGGGTAAAATCGGATGAGTAAAAAAATACCCGCAACTACTATTGTACTGGAGTGCAGTAGGGCTGAGACTGGAGTGGGTCCTTCTATGGCAGATGGGAGTCATGGGTGTAGGCCAAATTGAGCTGATTTTCCTGTAGCGGCTAGTAATAGGCCTGTTAGGGGGATAGTTGAGTTTTCTAGGTCGAGTGCAAAAATCTGTTGGAGTTCCCATGAGTTTGAGTTGGATATGAATCATGCTATGGACAAGATAAATCCTACGTCTCCGATGCGATTATATAAGATTGCTTGGAGTGCGGCTGTATTGGCGTCTGTTCGGCTATATCATCACCCGATTAAGAGGAAGGATATAATGCCAACTCCTTCTCAGCCGATGAAAAGTTGGAAAAGATTGTTGGCTGTAACTAGAATTATTATAGTGATCAAGAATATTGTGAGGTACTTGAAGAATAGGTTGATGTTGGGGTCTGAGTGTATATATCATAGCGAGAATTCTATGATGGATCAGGTGATGAATAGGGCTACGGGCATGAATATTATAGAGAAGAAATCTAACTTAAAATTGAGGCTTAGGTTTATGGTTTGGATCGTTATTCAATGTCAGTTTGAGATTATTGTTTCTTGTCCGTGATGAATGAATATGATGGTTGGTGGTAGGCTAGTTATAAATGAGTATGAGATTATGGTTTTGATGTACTCGGGCTGTGAGTTTTTGGATTGGAGTTTGTTTGGGGTGTGGATGAGGGGCAAAATTAGAATGATTAGTGATGTTAGCATGAAGATAGGAAGTAAGTTTATAACTTTTATTTGGAGTTGCACCAATTTTTTGGTTCCTAAGACCAACGGATAACTTCTATCCTTTAAAAGTTTGAAAAAGCCGTCTCAGTTAAGTACGGAGGCATGAGTTAGCAGTTCTTGCATTCTTTTTCGGTAAGTGAGAATTTTAAGCTTCTGTTTTCAGATTCACAATCTGATGTTTTTATTAAACTACAATTACAGTATGTATTTCCCATAATAATTTTGGGGTTTATTATTAGTAGTAGCAGGGGCAATATGTGTAGTGATATTAGGGTGTTTTCTCGGGTAAAGGTGGGTTTGATGTTAAGGATGTGGTAGGTGTATTTACCTCGTTGGGTTGTAATTAGTATATATAGTGTGTATAGTGCTGTAATGGTGATGTTTAGTCCTAGTAGGATGATTGAAAAGTTGGACCATGAGAACATGGATATGGTGATGAATAATTCTCCAATTAGGTTAATGGAGGGAGGTAGGGCCAGATTTATTAGACTTGCTAGGAATCATCAAGCTGCTATCAAGGGTAGGATTATTTGTAATCCTCGAGCTAAAATTATTGTTCGGCTGTGCGTTCGTTCGTAGTTTGAATTTGCTAGGCAGAATAGTATGGATGAGGTGAGGCCGTGTGCGATTATCAGAGCGGTAGCTCCTATAAAGCTTCATGGGCTTTGGATTAGGATTGCTATGATGACAAGGGCTATGTGGCTGACGGATGAGTATGCAATAAGTGACTTTAGATCTGTTTGGCGCAAGCAGATCGAGCTAGTTATAACTATTCCTCATAGTGATAACATTAGGAAAGGGTAAGCTATAAAGTTGGCTAGGGGGTCAAGGATAGTGGTAATACGCATTATGCCGTATCCTCCTAGTTTTAGTAGAATGGCGGCTAGTACTATTGAGCCTGCGATTGGTGCCTCAACGTGTGCTTTTGGTAGTCATAGGTGGAGGCCATATAAGGGCATTTTAACTATTAGTGCTAGTATGTAGGCTAGCCATAAGATGGGCCCACTTCATACGTGGGCTGGGGTTTTATCTCAGTATTGAGTTAGTAGAAGGTTCAGTGAGCCTGTAGAGATTTGGGTGTAGATGAGGGCAATTAATAGTGGGAGGGATCCCACTAGGGTGTAGAAAAGGAAGTAGATTCCTGCGTTCAGTCGTTCTGTTTGGCCGCCTCAGCGAGTGATAATGATGAGGGTAGGGATTAGTGTGGCTTCAAATAGGATATAGAATATGATTAATTCGGTAGCGGTGAAGGTTATGATCAAGAAGATTTGAAGTGTAATTATTATAATAATATATAGTTTCTTTCGTGCTGGGGATTCTTTGGCTATGTGGTGTTGGCTTGCAATGATTATTAGAGGTAGAAGTCATGTTGTTAGCATAAGTAAGGGGGTTGATAGTGAGTCTGAAAAGAATAGAACTGATAGATTTAGACTGTTATCTCCGGGCTGGTTTATTAATGGTAGGCATGTTATGCTAATTAGTAGGCTGTATAGGGTTGGGTTGATTCAGATTATGCTGTTTTTTGATAGTCATGTCAGTGGAATTAATATGGTTGTTGGGATAATAATTTTTAGCATTGAAGGAGGTTAAGGTTTTGGACGTAGTCTGTGCCGTAGGTGTTGGATACAGCTACTAGTAGGGACAGTCCTAGGGCTGCCTCGCAGGCAGCGAATACTAGCAGAATGATGGGTATTATGTTGGCTAGGGTGGTATGGGTGATAAGAATTGTTATGGTGGTGAGGACAAATAAAGAAAGTATTATTCCTTCCAAGCATAAAAGGGATGATATTAGATGTGACCGGTATATGAATAAGCCTAGGAGAGATACTGTGAATGCTAGTAAGATGTTTATATAGGTTAGAGACATGTTGATAATTATGATGCTGGCCATAATCTAATGAGTCGAAATCATTTGTTTTATGTTAAACTAATTATCATATTCGGATCATTCTAGTCCTTTTTGTAGTCATTCGTAGGCTAGGCTGATGACTAATAGGGAGATGAGGAATAAGGACATGAATAGTATTGCTGTAAGTTTATCGGTCTGGGAAGCTCAAGGGAGTGGGAGGAGCAGTGCAATTTCCAGGTCAAATAATAGGAAAGTAATTGCTACGAGGAAAAATTTTATTGAGAAAGGAAGGCGGGCTGAGCCTATGGGGTCGAAGCCACATTCATAGGGACTTGATTTTTCGGCATAGATATTTATTTGTGGTAGTCAGAATGCGATGGTTACGAGTAGAGATGCTAGGAAGGTATTAATAATTAAGGTCCATATAAGATTAATTATTCTTTCTTGGGTTTATACCAAGGCTAGCTGATTGGAAGTCAGCGGTACTGGTTAATACTAAAAGAATAAGAGCCTCATCAGTAAATAGAGACATACAGGAATAGTCAGACTACGTCTACAAAGTGTCAGTATCAGGCGGCAGCTTCAAATCCAAAGTGGTGACTAGATGTAAAGTGGAATTTTAGTTGGCGTATGAAACATACAATAAGGAAAGTGGAGCCAATAATGACATGGAGGCCGTGAAAGCCTGTTGCTATAAAGAAGGTTGATCCGTATACGCCGTCGGAAATGGTAAAGGGTGTCTCATAATATTCAGAGGCTTGTAGGACTGTAAAATATAGGCCTAGTAGAATGGTAATGAGCAGTGCTTGTATTATATGTTTACGATTCCCTTCTATCAGGCTATGGTGGGCTCAGGTGATGGATACTCCAGAGGCTAGCAGTACGGATGTGTTTAAAAGTGGGACTTCTATCGGGTTTAGAGGGGTAATGCCTGCTGGGGGTCAAAATCCGCCTAGTTCGGGTGTTGGAGCTAGGCTTGAGTGATAGAAAGCTCAGAAGAATCCGGAGAAGAAAAATACTTCGGATACGATAAACAGGATTATTCCGTAGCGAAGGCCTTTTTGTACAATTGGTGTATGATGTCCTTGAAATGTACTTTCTCGTACAATGTCTCGTCATCATTGGTACATTGTTAGGGTGTTGGTAGTCAGTCCTACTAATAGTAGGAGAGTGGAGTTGAAGTGGAATCATATTACTAAGCCCGATGTTATTAGTAGGGCTGATAAAGCTCCTGTTAGAGGTCAAGGGCTTGGGTTAACTATGTGGTAGGCATGTGTTTGGTGGGTCATTAGGCATTATCGTGTAGGTAAAGGCTTACTAGTAGGGTGAAGACATATGCTTGGATTAGGGCTACAGCGAATTCTAGCACAGTTAGTAGGACTAGAATTACGAATGTAATGAAGGCGGTGGTTATGCTAATATTTATGAGTGCTAGAGTAGCGCCTCCAATTAGGTGAATGAGTAGGTGTCCTGCGGTGATATTTGCGGTGAGTCGCACGGCCAGTGCTATAGGTTGAATAAATAGGCTGATTGTTTCGATAATGATTAGTATTGGGATCAGAGGTAGTGGTGTGCCTTGGGGCAGGAAGTGGGCCAGGGATGACTTTGTTTTGTGGCGGAAGCCTAGAATTACCGTGCCTGCTCAGAGGGGGATAGCCATGCCGAGGTTTATAGATAGTTGGGTGGTTGGTGTAAAGGAGTGGGGTAGTAAGCCTAATAAATTGGTTGAACCAATAAATATAATTAGGGATATTAGTATGAGTGCTCAGGTCTGTCCTTTTTTATTATGGATTGTCATTATTTGTTTTGTTGTTAATCGGATTAGCCACTGTTGGATTGAGATTAAGCGGTTGTTAATTAGTCGTGATGTTGATGGGAATATTATGCTTGGGAACATAATGATGAGGATGACAATAGGGAGTCCTATTATCGTTGGGGTGATAAAAGAGGCAAATAGATTTTCGTTCATTTAGTTTCTCAAGGGGTTGTGTGCTTTTGTGTTTTGGTAGTCATGGGCTCAGGGTTTGAGTAGAAGTAGTGTTTTGAGATTTTTAATTGGAATAAGATAAATAGGGTTAGAATTGTAGACACAATTGTAATGAATCAGGTTGATGTATCTAGCTGTGGCATGTCATTAAGGGGAAATTTAGATTCCCAATCTCCAACTTAAAAGGTTGGTGCTATTTAGCTTCTTAATGAGATTATAGCATGGATGATGATCATTTTTCGAAGTGCTTCAGTGGGATTATTTCAAGTACGATGGGCATGAAACTATGGTTTGACCCACAGATTTCAGAGCACTGTCCGTAGTACAGGCCTGGTCGGGTAGCCAATAGTGTTGTTTGGTTTAAACGGCCTGGGATGGCATCGGTCTTTAGTCCTAAGGAAGGTACTGCTCAGGAATGTAATACATCTTCTGAAGAGATTAGTATACGAATTGTTAGCTCGGCTGGTAGTACTACTCGATTGTCAACTTCTAGTAGGCGGAGTTGGCCTGGGTTTAGTTCTGAGGTGGGAATCATATAAGAGTCAAATACTAAGTCTTCGTAGTCGGTGTATTCATAGCTTCAGTATCATTGGTGTCCTAGTGTTTTGATAGTTATAGAAGGGTTGTTGATTTCATCTATTATATACAGAATGCGTAAGGATGGTAGTGCAATTATAATGAGGATAATAGCTGGTAGGATTGTTCAAATTGTTTCTACTTCTTGAGCGTCTATAGTACTAGTGTGTGTTAGGTTAGTTGTTAATATTAGAGAAATAATATAAAGCACGAGGGTGCTAATTAGGAAAACGATCATAAGAGCGTGGTCGTGGAAGTTTATTAATTCTTCTATAATAGGAGATGTTGCGTCTTGGAGTCCTAGTTGAAAAGGATATGCCATATGAGATATATAGGAGTTTCACCTATAATTTAGCCTTGACAAGGTTATGTAAGATTTTACTAATATCTCGTTTAATAGAGAAAGACATAATGGTTATGGTGTTGGCTTGAAACCAATTTCAGGGGGTTCGAAACCTTCCTTTCTTGGGAGTTTAACTATTATTTAGGATTCACGTAAGTGGGTTCTTCGAACGTGTGGTATGGGGGAGGGCAGCCGTGAAGTCACTCAAGATTCGTGGATGGTAGTTCTACTGTTATAACTTCTCGTTTGGATGCGAATGCTTCTCATACTATGAAGACTATCAGGATAACGGCAGTTAGAGAAATAAAGGAGCCTATGGAGGAGACAGTATTTCAAGTTGTATAGGCGTCAGGGTAATCAGAATAGCGTCGGGGCATGCCTGACAGGCCTAGGAAGTGCTGAGGAAAGAAGGTTATGTTTACTCCCACGAATATAATTAGAAAGTGAATTTTTGCTCAGGCCGTGCTTATTGTATAGCCTGTAAATAGGGGGAATCAGTGGAGAAAGCCTGCTATAATGGCGAAGACTGCGCCTATTGATAGGACGTAATGGAAGTGGGCTACTACATAATAGGTATCATGGAGTACAATGTCAAGAGAGGAGTTAGCTAGTACGATGCCCGTCAAGCCTCCTACTGTAAATAGGAAAATAAATCCTAGGGCCCATAGCATGGCAGGGGATCATTTGATGTTACCTCCGTGGAGGGTAGCAAGTCAGCTGAAAACTTTTACCCCTGTGGGGATGGCAATGATTATGGTAGCTGATGTGAAGTAGGCGCGGGTATCTACGTCTATGCCTACAGTAAATATGTGGTGGGCTCATACAATAAAACCTAGGAACCCAATTGATATTATAGCTCAGACTATTCCCATGTATCCGAAAGGTTCTTTTTTTCCGGAGTAGTATGTGACAATGTGGGAGATGATTCCGAACCCTGGTAGAATTAGAATGTATACTTCTGGGTGTCCGAAGAATCAGAATAAGTGTTGGTATAGAATGGGGTCTCCTCCACCAGCAGGGTCAAAAAAGGTGGTGTTTAAGTTTCGGTCCGTTAGTAGCATTGTAATTCCTGCAGCGAGAACGGGGAGAGAGAGGAGGAGGAGAACTGCTGTGATTAGTACGGATCATACAAATAATGGGGTTTGATATTGAGAAAGTGCGGGGGGTTTTATATTGATGATAGTGGTGATAAAGTTAATAGCACCTAGAATTGAGGAGACGCCTGCTAGATGTAAGGAGAAAATGGCAAGGTCTACGGAAGCTCCTGCGTGAGCCAGATTTCCTGCTAATGGCGGGTAAACGGTTCAGCCGGTTCCTACTCCTGCTTCAACTATAGAAGAGGCTAGGAGTAGTAGGAAGGAAGGTGGTAATAGTCAAAAGCTTATATTGTTTATTCGGGGGAAAGCCATATCGGGGGCTCCGATTATTAGTGGGACTAACCAGTTCCCAAAGCCTCCAATTATAATGGGTATAACCATGAAGAAAATTATTACGAAAGCATGGGCGGTGACGATGACGTTGTAAATTTGATCGTCTCCAAGGAGGGCGCCTGGTTGGCCTAATTCAGCACGAATTAATAGGCTTAGTGCGGTTCCTACTATGCCGGCTCAGGCACCAAATAGCAAGTACAAGGTGCCGATATCTTTGTGGTTGGTTGAGAAAAGTCATCGGTTAATGAACATAGGTAAAATGGCCGAGTAGGCATTAGGCTGTAAACCTAAAGACAGAGGTAGTAGCCCTCTTTTTGCCAGGCTCCGTGGTGTATCTCACATTGAATTGCAAATTCAAAGAGGCAGCTTCAATCCTGCCGGGGCTTCTCCCGCCTTTTTTTCCTCGCGGCGGGAGAAGTAGATTGAAGCCAGTTGATTAGGGTGTTTAGCTGTTAACTAATGTTTCGTGGGTTTGAGTCCCATCAATCTAGTAAGGGCTTAGCTTAATTAAAGTAATTGATTTGCGTTCATTAGATGTAGGATAAAGTCTTGCAGTCCTTAAAGCAGGAGTTAAATAAATTGTATTTGCTTGAAGCTTTGAAGGCCTCTGGTCTGAGGGTAACCTAAACTCCTAGTCTAGAATTGTTATGATTGGTGATAATGGGAGAATTAGGGTGGAGATGATGATTATGGGGGATAAGTGTGTTGTTTTTTTGGGTGTTTTGAATTGTCATTTGGCTTTTATGTTGTTTGTTGTTGGAAATATTGTTAGTGATGTGGTATACATGATTCGTGTATAAAAGTATAGGCTTAGTAGTGCTAGAAGGGTTATAATTGTTGGTAATAGGATATTGCTGTTTTTTATTATTTCTTGGACAATTAGTCACTTGGGAAGGAATCCAGTGAGCGGTGGGAGGCCTCCCAGGGATAGTATTATGGTTAAGATGATGATAGTAATGAGTGGTGATTTGTTTGAGACTAGGGATAGTGAGTTTATTGTGGTTGTTAAATTTATTATTAGTAGTATGAAGGTGGTGGCTGTTATTGGGATGTAGAGGTATAGGTTTAGCAGTGTTATGGTAGGGTTATAGGTTAGGATGGAGATTATTCATCCTATATGTGCAATGGATGAGTAGGCCATAATTTTTCGTAGTTGGGTTTGATTGAGGCCTCCTCAACCTCCGATGGCAATGGATGCTAGTGATATAATTATAAGGAGGTTGGTGTTTGTGGATGGTATAATTATATATAGGACGGATAGGGGTGCTAGTTTTTGTCATGTCAGTAAAATCAGTCCTGATATTAAAGGAATTCCTTGGGTTACTTCGGGGACTCAAAGGTGGAATGGGGCTAGTCCTAGTTTTATGGTTAGGGCTATTGTTATAGAGGCAGATGCAATTGGGTTGATTAGTTTTATGGTTGTTCAATGTCCGGAGTATAGGAGGTTCATGATTGCTGCTACTAGGAGGAGCATGGATGCTGTGGCTTGTGTAAGGAAATATTTAGTTGCTGCTTCTGTGGATCGTGGGTTGTGTTCTTTTGTTAGTAGTGGAATAATGGCTAGTATATTTATTTCGAATCCTACTCAGATTATAAATCAGTGGGAGCTTGTTATGACAAGCAGTGTCCCTAGAATTATTATTATTAGCACTAAGGATAGGGTTAGGGGGTTGATTAGTACGGGAAGGGTATAAACCAACATTTTCGGGGTATGGGCCCGATAGCTTATTTAGCTGACCTTACTTAGGGTATGGTGTAATATGGGTAGCACGGAGATTTTTGAATTCTCAGGAGTAGGTTCAATTCCTATAACTCTAGAAATAAGAGGGCTTGAACCCCTATTTTTTACTCTATCAAAGTAACTCTATTATCAGACATATTTCTTAGGTTTGGGGTGGAATGCTTGCTATGATAATTGGCAGTGTCACGTGTCATATGCACATGACCAGGGTCAGGGGTAAGAAGCTTTTTCATAGCAGGTGTATTAATTGGTCGTATCGGAATCGAGGATAGGATGCTCGGACTCATAGGAAAAATGTTGTGAACAAGAGAGCCTTAGTGGTAAAGTTTAAGGTGTATAACTCTGGGAATATGATGTTGTGATGTGCTCCTAGGAATAGGGTTACTGTGAGGACGTTTATTATAATGATATTTGCGTATTCTGCTAGGAAGAAGAGGGCGAAGGGGCCCCCGGCGTATTCGACATTGAATCCTGATACTAGTTCAGATTCCCCTTCGGTTAGGTCGAAGGGGGCGCGGTTTGTTTCTGCTAAAGTTGAGATGAATCATATTATGGCTAGGGGTCATGAGGGAATGGCTAGTCAGATGTATTCTTGGGTGGTGATTAGTGTTGATAGTGTAAAGGAACCATTGATTAGTAAGATAGATAAGATGATGATAGCTAGGGTTACTTCATATGAGATTGTTTGTGCGACTGCCCGTAAGGCGCCGATGAGAGCGTATTTTGAATTTGATGCTCACCCTGATCATATGATGGTGTAGACGGCTAGACTTGATAAGGCTAACATGAATAACATGCTTAGGTTTATATTGATTAAGGGATGTGGTATTGGTAGGGGGATTCATATTGTTAGGGCCAGAGTAAGGGCTAAGGTGGGTGCAATAATAAATAGTGTGAAGGATGATGTTAATGGTTGTAGGGGTTCTTTAGTGAATAGTTTGACTGCGTCGGCGATAGGTTGTAGTAGTCCATAGGGCCCTACAATGTTGGGCCCTTTTCGGAGTTGTATATAGCCGAGCACTTTTCGTTCTAAGAGGGTGAGGAAAGCCACGGCTAATAGGACAGGGACAATTACTGTAAGTAGGTTAATAAAATACATGAGATTGTTAAAGAGAGGGTTTGAACCTCTGATTTATAAAAGCTTAAGTTTTATGCAATTACCGGTCTCTGCCACTTTAACTGGGCCCTTTTCTTGGGTTAATTTGTAAATAGTAAATTGAGATTAGTTCATTTATTTGGTGAAGGCGCTTAGGTTTAAGTGGGCCTTGTCTCTCTTGTCCTTTCGTACTGGGAGGGACTTGGTAATAGATAGAAACCGACCTGGATTACTCCGGTCTGAACTCAGATCACGTAGGACTTTAATCGTTGAACAAACGAACCGTTAATAGCTGCTGCACCATTAGGATGTCCTGATCCAACATCGAGGTCGTAAACCCTAATTGTCGATATGGACTCTTAAATAGGATTGCGCTGTTATCCCTAGGGTAACTTATTTCGTTGATCGTCTATGACGGATCAATGTGTATTTGTGTAGTCAATTTTGACTTGTTTGTCTTAATTAAAATTTCTCGGAAGTTAATTTTTATTCCGAGGTCACCCCAACCTAAATTATCAACTCAATCAAGTGGATGCTTATTCCTGTAGGGGTAAAGTGTTGTTGGTGAGTTGATTAATTAAAGCTCCATAGGGTCTTCTCGTCTTATTTGTTTATTCCCGCCTCTTCACGGGAGTATCAATTTCACCGATTGGAAGTAAGAGACAGTTAAATCCTCGTGGGGCCATTCATACAAGTCCTTATTTAAAGAACAAGTGATTATGCTACCTTTGCACGGTCAGGATACCGCGGCCGTTGAACTAAAGTCACTGGGCAGGCAGTGCCTCTAATACTTTTTATGCTAGAGGTGATGTTTTTGGTAAACAGGCGGGATTTGTGTTTGCCGAGTTCCTTTTACTTCTTTTAATCTTTCCTTAGGCTGCATTCCTGTGTTGGGCTAACAGTTGGTGGTGAAGTTTTATTAGTTGATTATACTTACTTTGTTAATTATCAGTGAGGGGATTCGTTCTGATATACACGTATGCAGGGAGAAGTGTTTCTTGTTACTCATATCAACATTATTACCTCTATTTAGGAATAGAGTGGTCCAGTTTTAATATTAGGAGTACTATTGCTATAGTAGGGATTATTATTGGCGTTAGTTGTCGAGCTTGAACGCTGTCTTTTTTGGTGGCTGCTCTTAGGCCAACTGAAGTTGTATTGTTTTGTTTTCTCTCTAATAAAGGTTGTATCCTGGATCTAAAAAGCTGTACCTTTTTAGATTATTGTTTAAATTTACATTTGAATTTGTTGGTTTATATGGTAAATTTAAATTAGAACTAAAATTCTGTCCTGGACAACCAGCTATCTCCAGGCTCGATAGGCTTGTCACCACTACTTGTTAATCTTCTCACTATTTTGCCACATAGATGAGTTTGTTCTGTTGGACTGTTAATAAGTAGCTCGTCTGGTTTCGGGTTATTTAACTTAAATTCTTTTTGCTAAATTTTTTCTAGTTGAGTCATTATGCAAAAGGTACAAGGGTTAATCTTTGCTGTTTTTTACTTATAGTTCTCTTTCATCTTTCCCTTACGGTACTGTTTCTACAGCGCCATATGTTATAATTTCTATCTCCTATACTCTTATTGTTATAAATGTTTTGTTTTATTGCATTTGGGTAGTATTATATAGTATGGTTTGGGCTGTGTCTAGTCTCAAAGGGATCATTTTGTGTGATATCTTCTAGGTGTAAACTAGGTGCTTTAGTTTAAGCTACACTTTGTGTTTTCCAAGTGCACTTTCCAGTACACTTACCTTGTTACGACTTATCTCCTCTCATAGATGTAACGCCTGGGAATTAGTTATTTATATGTTAGGTATTGTTATATTTGAGGAGGGTGACGGGCGGTGTGTGCGTACCTTATGGCCATATTCAATTAAGCTCTCTATTCTTAATTTACTGCTAAATCCACCTTTAACTTTTGATTTCACATAGGTTTTCGTAAGTAGTACCCCGAGGCGGGGAATGTAGCCCATTTCTTTCCAACCTATAGGCTACACCTTGACCTAACGTTTTTATGTTAATGATTGTGCTTACTTTGCATCCTTTTTAGGGTTTGCTGAAGATGGCGGTATATAGGCTGATTTGGCAAAGGTTGGTAAGGTAGATCGGGGTTTATCGATTATAGAACAGGCTCCTCTAGAGGGATATAAGGTACCGCCAGGTCCTTTGAGTTTTGAGCAGTTGCGGGTAGTACTCTGGCGAATAATTTTGTTTGAGTAATTTTTTATGTTTAAGACTAAGCATAGTGGGGTATCTAATCCCAGTTTGGATCTTAGTTGTCGTGTGTTCAGGTTTTTAAAATCACTTTCGTAGTTCATCTTACAATAACTAGGGCTTTTTACAGCTTAGTTAATGTTTGATTTTATTGTTTATTTGTATTCTAAAACACGCTTTACGCCGGGTGTCTATTAGTTCGGCCCAATCGTATGACCGCGGTGGCTGGCACGATGTTTACCAGGCCTGAATGGCATAATTTAGTCAAACTTTCATTTATTGCTTAATTTTTATCACTGCTGTGTCCCGTGGGGGTGTGGCTGGGCGAGGCGTTATGGGCTACCTTATGGGTGTGCCTGATGCCTGCTCCTTTTCACCGTAGTGGTGTAGAGGGCGTTCTCACTGGGAGGGGGATTCTTGCATGTGTAAGTTTGCCGGTGACTAATAGAAAGGCCAGGACCAAATCTTTGTGTTTATGGAGTAAGGATACTCATCTAAGCATTTTCAGTGCTTTGCTTTGGAGATTAAGCTACATTAAC